AAAAAGAAAAATGATTCCATTTCTACCATTATTATGATAATACATATTCCAACCTGCTTGAATACCAGAAAAATAAATGGATTGGACATTTGATCTTTTCGCTGAGATAAAGGCATAAAAATCAGAAAGAATATATAGAATTAGAATCGGTTTTTTAGCATTTACCCCCCCTTTATGTTATGGATTTCATTGTTCAAAAAATGATTCGCAGAGAAGAGAGATATTTTGTTTACGGATTTTTGAGTAGAATACGATTGTGAAGTGTATAAGAAAAGAAGGTTTGTATGGCTTAAACACGTGTGGAGATATCTATAATATCTGTCTTTCTTCTCTTTTATTGTTTTATTGTCGTTTTATGTTCTATTCGGGGCAACACAGGTTGTGCTCTCCGAAAACAGAATTTCAATTTTCTATTCAATTCAAAATTCAAATTGAAGTATGATACTTTTCTGATATCTGATAATTCTATATCGGGAACATATATAAATAATATATATCCGTCTAACAATTTATCTTGGGGGGTTTACATATACTGATAATTGTTGTTATAATTAATATTAATAATTCAAATTGAGAAGGATTTTTTGATTGAAAAAATCCATACTGAACTGATTAGTTATATATCATATATCAAGTTGTATTTTCTTATGTCATTAGGAAACCAAAATTTGGAGATTCAAATCCAAGAATCATTCATGCATTCTAAGGCAATAGTTACTGGGTCCTATTTTCAGAAAGTTGAATTTTGTATTTTGCGACTGAAAATCCACATTTGATTTTTCAATAGAAAGGTAAGAGAAAGTTTTGAACATTATGAATTTTGAGATAGACTCAATCGAAATTGAAAGGATGAATCAAACCCAATCAAAAGGGAAGAAGGATTAGGATTTCTTTGACTTTTAGGAAAAATTAAGGAAAACAGAACTCAAGGTGCAAGTACAATAAAAAAGCAGTTCAGTAATCCGGGAAAGTTTTCATCTATTTTGTATTTGTAGCATTTTGGCGACATGGCCGAGTGGTAAGGCAGAGGACTGCAAATCCTTTTTTCCCCAGTTCAAATCCGGGTGTCGCCTGATCAACAAAAAACTTGAAATCTCTTTTTTTCTTCTGTTGATATAACTGATATAACCCGCCGAATGATTCGCCAGCAGAAGCAGAGAAAGCAGACTGTTGATACTTGTTTTGGTCTGGGTGTTTTTATAAAAAATTGTAAATATCCTTGCATTGCATATTTAGGCTTAGCTTTCAAGTAAATATTCGAATGCTCGAGGGGCTATCAAGACTTCGCAATTACCTTCTACTACAAATCAAAATTTTATATTATTAATCCATTGTATAATGACTGGACCTTGGAGAGCCCGATAGGAAATCGAAATAGTTGTGGAAGGGGGCGGAAGATACTTTATTATATACGAGGAACTCACGAAAATATCTCAGTGCTCAAGCATCCAATCAATTCAAATGAGGGTCAACAAAAAAAGAATAGGACCTATTATTACTACATGTTCCATTAGTAACATTCCCTTGAGATGTTACTGCGGATTTTGCTTGGGTTTAATCTTTCCCGATTATAAATCATATAGAAATTTCTTATAAAATGAGCTAATTTATTGGATTGGTTTATTAATAGTCTTCGTTCTTTTTGACTCTGCGCCATTGATTCTACTATTATTAGTATTAGTGAGGAATAATGGAACAATTCCTTTATATTTATAGAGATAGGGGACATAATTCATATGGATATAGTAAGTCTTGCTTGGGCTGCTTTAATGGTAGTCTTTACTTTTTCCCTTTCACTCGTAGTGTGGGGAAGGAGTGGACTCTAGGGGTTCTGCTAATTGAGTTAAGGAAGCAAACTGTATCAATATCAATTGCTTTCTAGATGGTTCTGCAACACCTTTGGAACAAAATAAAAATATCTTCATTTTGAAATTCCATTGGACTCGACTGGAGTAATGTATTATAGGAATCATCCTCTTTCAATCAAAGAGCTATTTCAACGATTCCCATGTTTGTAGTTCGAAAGGAAAAGGATCCCAGGAAATTTATTCGAACCTAATTCTTACTAAATTTTCTATTCCAATTAATGGCCTCTTCCTAGGTGATACTGAGGAGGGCCGGACCCTTTTTTTATTTGTTTCTCTCTTTACTGTTCAAAGAAGAAGTGGTTTTGTTAAGTGTATACGCACTTTGTATGAGAAAGAAAGGATATAAACATAGTGGTTGTCTAACGAGATACTATTTAGAATAAGATCGTCAGGTGAGTCACATATTGCGCATTTACCGCTTTCGAATTTTTGAAATTGGATTTAGACTTTTTTAGACTTTATCGACTTATTTCATATCTTGGTTCAGGCGTTAAAAATCAGTGAGGTTTACTCTTCCTTTTCGATGCCCGTGGAACTACTGTCAATGGTTTACTTCTTGGGAATGTTAAAAAAAAGATTACTACGTGATTTTTTGAATATGCCTATATCTATCGCTTTTGCTTCATTGATTTGATTCTCTCAATAGATACCGAGATTCATATTGGAAATCAAAAATATAGTAATTCAAACTATAAGACATAGGAGTAATTCAGATTGATCAGAACAAATAGATATAGCAAATAAATGGAATTGGATGCTATGTCAATCCCATATATGGAATTGATATTCGCATATATCAAGATAATATTGTAGATTGATATATAGATCCATATCAAATGCAGCCTCTATCTTTATTTTATTCCAGGGGGCAGCTTTATAACAAGAATCTAACTAATAAATAGTATGGTAGAAAGATTCATCTATTTCTTTCTACCATACTATCTATCTATTAGAATACTGCCGATTCTAGTCCACTCATTTCATTTAAGACATGAAATTGGAATCTTTTTCATTTTATTTCGTCAATTTTGGCTAAGAACTCAGAAGTCAAGTTTCATTCAAATTAGTTAATAATTAATCGTTTTGACTGACTGTTTTTACATAAATGATAAGTAGAAAAGCGGTAGGAACTAGAATAAATAGTGCAGTAGCAATAAATGCAAGAATATTTACTTCCATAATCTCATCGGTTTTTTACTTCGCAATAACTCGGGATTTAATCCCATAGAGATGATAAATCTTTGGCCTGTAAATTCAATGAATGAATATTACCTCTCGATGATCTTGAATCAGATCAATATCATGAATAACAATATCTGAACTATCAAATAAATTCGTCGTCGAGAATTGAATAGTATAACATAGGAAGTTCTTTTATCCATACCGCCCCAAACTTGGATTGCTGACCTAACCCAAAATTCCTTTATTTATTTATCATTTTTTATTATCTGTTCTTTTTTTCTCTCTAATCTATCTAGTTCCTTCTTGTACAATCATCTGATGAAGTCTCATCAAATAGCTCTTCCACTTCCAGTGGTCACATAGTTACAAACCCAAACAAACAATAAAAGCTAAATGGAAAAAGAAAGGAGTTTAGAACGAAACTATTTTTGACTTGGAAGACAAAGAAGTGTGATAAAGATGAGACCGTATAAAATGAATATTCATCAAATTTACTATTTTCCGATTTGTTCTTTCGTCGATGGGGCCTTAAAACAAAATGAAAAATAGGAAAAATGATTCATTCGCCTTTCTAAGAGGAGTAGGATCTTTGGTTGATCTGTCCTTCCCCCTCCTTTCTTCGTAGATTATTAGCCCCGGGACACCTATACCAAAAGCTCAGTGTGCAATTTGCATGAAATCTATTTTGCAACTTCAAACTAGTAAGTCAGGTTCCATAAATCAGTAGCCAGAAAAATAAATTGTTTTTTTTTTTGTTTTTTCTGGAAAGTATTTTCTTATATTCAATTTTGTATTGGACAAGAAAGGAATTCCTTTTGTGTATGCGCGCCTCAAAAAAGTATAGTACTCGATTCCATTACATGCATCGGGGGCAATCGAAAAAGCCAGCATTTCTTGGAATACTGACTATAATGCTACCAATAATTGTACTAATCCAACCGCATATGTCTTTCTCCTACCAAAAGGAAAGAAAAAAGAAATAAGGATTTCCCCTTTGCTTTGACAATGGAATTCTTCCCCCGGTCCCCTTCAGAAAAAGGGAGAGATTTTTTGATATATTTATTGGATCCGTCGGGACTGACGGGGCTCGAACCCGCAGCTTCCGCCTTGACAGGGCGGTGCTCTGACCAATTGAACTACAATCCCAGGGAAATACGGGATCTAGCAGAAAATTTGATTCTTTTTTATCTCCGGATCGGGTATTTCTGAAGTACAAAGGGAGTTATATCATCTCATGGCGGATTGGCGAATTATTGGGCCGAGCTGGATTTGAACCAGCGTAGACATATTGCCAACGAATTTACAGTCCGTCCCCATTAACCGCTCGGGCATCGACCCAGGAAGAATCAATTTTCGACTTATTGGTAATCCATGATCAATTTCCTTTCGTAGTACCCTACCCCCAGGGGAATTCGAATCCCCGCTGCCTCCTTGAAAGAGAGATGTCCTAAACCACTAGACGATGGGGGCCCGCTTGACCAACGGCCATCATACTATGATCATAGTATGATCCGTTTTTTGAAATTGTCAATATAATCAAATGATTCTAGCCGAGGGATCTTTCCCCCTTTCAGAATTGCATAGAATTGTTTTTTATTCGTCATTGACGAATTATTCATTAGAATCGACATTAGAAATCTAGTAGTAGTATTTTTTTTTTTTTTTTTTAATTATTTCAATTGAATTTATTTCTATTCGAGTCGGTCTTGAAACAATTCATTGCATTTTCTCCTAGACTTCCTAGGTAAATCCATTTTATTATTCAACAATGAGCCACTAGACACTATGTATCTACTGCACGTACTTAATGCATATATACTTATGTTTATAATATATGTACATATAGATATTTTATCCACATAGTGAATAATTCCGGAATTAAATAAAAAAGGCCCTTTTAACTCAGTGGTAGAGTAACGCCATGGTAAGGCGTAAGTCATCGGTTCAAAT